AAACCCGAAGTACTTTTTAAAAATCGAAAAAACTTCTTGTAATTGTAATAAAAAATAAATAAAAAATGAAGGTTTTTTTTCTATTATTATATATCAATAATTTTATTATACCCATTCGTTGATATTATGGAAGATCAAAATAAGGTTTTTTATTTACGAAAAAAAGTGATAATCGGAAAAGGAACGGGGGGATAGGAATTGTGTCTATTCAAAAATTGGAATGTTTGAATCAAAGATTTATACTGTAAGCCTTGCCTGATTTTATCAATTTTTTAGCATTAGAATCTTTTTTCTCGAAAAACCTAATTCATTTTTCTAGGACACGATGAGAGATCTCATCGAAAACTTACAACAGCTTGCCAAACAAAGGCTAAGAGAAAAAAGAGTAAAGGTATCACTGGCATAAAATCTACGATTGGACTCAAAAAAGCGTAGGCCTCCGGTAATTTGGCGACGAAAAAACTACTCGAATAAAGGGCAGAATTAAGACAGATCAAACTAAAGATATTAAGCATAACAGACACTTTTTTTTATTGCATTTTGAGTGAGTTATTCATAGAAAGAACAAATGAAGAAAAAATGCTTCTTTTTTTTGATCTTACTTACTCAATCAAAAAACCCTCTATTCTCTATTGAGAATAGAAGAAATTCTACTTTCATACAATATCTTAATCAAATTATAGGTAATGATCAATAAATTCATTGGAATTCTATATCTACACGTGCCAAAATACTAACAATCAAATCGTTTGAAATAGTTGGGCTGAAATTGACGAACAATGAATAACAATATTAGTGTGTATTAGTGTCGAATAGAAATTTAGGTGGGGCGTGGCCAAGTGGTAAGGCATCGGGTTTTGGTCCCGCTATTCGGAGGTTCGAATCCTTCCGTCCCAGAATATACGGAATTTCAAATTGCGTTTTTCTGTTTTTAAAGTTTCATATTGGATCGAATTTTACGTTTCTGACTAATCATTTTAAGTAAATCTTATTTTTTTCACATTTCCTTCCTTAATTAAATAAAAAAGAAAGGAGGGTAAGTGATTAAATAATAAACAGATCCAACTGAATTTCTTTATACGGTTATAAATGACAGGAATTAAAATTCCAAATAAAGGAGGGTGTATCTTTAATCAATCATATATGATAGATGCATCCCCTCTATATTACTATATAATATAGTAAGCAAGTTCGTTATTTTTTTATTCATCCCGGAAAATTAATTGAATTTTTACAATCGAATTTCTTATTTTATTCAATTAAAATTAATAGCTCAAAATAAAAAAGAAACATGGATTTTTTCTTAGAAATGTCGCTTTTATTGTAATTTAAAAAAATTCACATTACTAATAATATAATAATTTAGAATAATAATTTAAGATATTTTCCATATCTGGGTATTAAATGTCCTAACTCAACCAATGACTATTCATTATTCCATAATTGAATCAACCGCTTACCGGTTCCAAATTTGAGGAATGTTATGGTAAAACTTCGTTTGAAACGATGTGGTAGAAAGCAACGTGCGACTTGAAGGACATGATCTGTTGTGGATTCTTATATCCGCCATTCTCTAATAAAGGATGCTCTTGACTCGACATCCTTTATTCTGTTCCACTCGAACTTGCATTGCATTTTTTGTTGGGGTGTCATGGAATATAATACATGATGGAGCTCGAGTAGTAAAGTAGTGAGCTATTTTTCAGGGGAGAAGGGTCTAGGGTTAGTGTCAATTAATAAGTTGCAACAACTTCGTAAATATATCTTTGACAGATAAATTGAAAGGGGATCCAAATAAAACAAGTTTCAACTCTCAAAAGAAAATCTTGTTTTGGAGTTGATAAAACCTTTTCGATAGAATAGAAATTCTATATATATATATCGTGGGGAATCTGACGTTCTGGGATTCTTTGATAAAAATAAATAACAAACAATAATGGCATGTTGCTGCCATTTTTGAAAGGATTTAAAATCAACGAAGTAATGTCTAAACCCAATGATTAAAAAAAAGATAAAGATTTCCGGAACAAGGAAATACCCTTTTAATTGTTAATTGTCGCAACAATTGAATTTGGATCCGAATACCAAATTAAAAAAAATCAATTCTAAATGAGACAAAAGGATATTTGAGACTTCTCAATAAATGAAATGCCAAAGGATTTTTTTAATCTATTTCAGAATTATTCAACTTGAGTTATGAGTATACAAATGATTTTTTGGGGGAAATAACGAAATGAAAAGAAAAGGACTTAATTCTTATTCTAGTTCATTTGAGAATTTTATGAATTTGATTGGTCATTACAATAGAATTGATATATACCTAATTTTGAATCATTTTTCTCGAGCTGTGCGAGATGAAAGTCTCACGTACAGTTCTTGGGGGGGTTTTGTTGATCTAATCTATCCCAATGAGCCGTCTATCGAATCGTTGCAATTGATGTTCGATCCCGAAGAGAGGGAAGAGATTTGCAGAAAGTAGGTTTTTATGATCCGATAAAAAATCAAACATATTTAAATGTTCCTGCTATTCTAGATTTTCTTGAAAAAGGTGCTCAACCTACAGAAACTGTATATGATATTTTAAAGAAGGCAGAGGTTTTTAAATAAATTCGATTTAATCAAACGAAGTTCAATCGAAATTCAATTAATAAAAAAAAAGAGAATGCAGCTATAAATTGGTAGCACCTTTTTTTCTTCCCTTTCTATTCCTGTATATTTTTTTATGTAGTGCTAATCCAACACAAAAATTTGATTCTATATTATATATTTCACCCTTTCTACTTTGATTTCAAAAGCTATATTGTATATATAAAATTGTATTGCTATTTATAATAATTAAAAATAAAATAATTCTATTTAAAGAAAATCTTATTTATATTTAAATTATTAAAAGAAATTACCTAGAATATTCTTTTTTATTCATAAAATTCATATCATATTATTAATATTGACAAGAGCATATTGAACAAATATAATTCAAATTTGAAATAAAAAAAAGAGTTTTTCTCTTTCTTCCACCCCAAAAATAGGGTTTTTATTCAAAGATTTGTTCAACCTTTTTTTCCCATACAGAATTTGTATCCAAAAAAGAGAGAATTTTGGGTCTCAAAATGTATTTTATCAAAGTCTTTTTTTTGTATTGTCATCAGATCTGTTTGCTTTTATGTTCGGAATCAATTAGAAAATATTTTTTGTATTTTTTGCTCATTCAAAGTTTTGATTCCAATCTATTCTTTTTTATCTTGATTGTATCTGCCTAACATATGGATTTTTCGGGTTGCTAACTCAACGGTAGAGTACTCGGCTTTTAAGTGCGACTAGAATCTTTTACATATTTTGATGAAGCAAGAAATTCGTCTACATCATCGGTAGAGTTTATAAGACCACGACTGATCCTGAAAGGAAATGAATGGAAAAAAGAGCATGTCGTATCAATATAAAATTCAGAGTTTATTCTTCTTAAAATTTAAAATTGGCCCAAAATTTTATTTCAATTTTTGGAAGGGAACGAAATGAATTCAAAGTTGGGTCAGTTGAATAAATGGATCGAACCCTAATGGTTCAAATTCTGGGGAAAGAAAGAACAACGAGTTTATTTTCATAATTTGAATGATTTCCCGATCTAATTCGACGTTAAAAAAAATTAGTGCCTGATGCGGGAAAGGATTCTCCCACGAGGGGATACTTTGTTTTTTATAGTGAATCCTAAGTATTTGATTATCCATTCTCTATAAGGGGCTGGAGATGAATGTGTAGAAGAAAGAGTAGATTGATAAATTTTTTCCAAAATCAAAAGAGCGATTGAGTTGAAAAAATAAAGGATTTCTAACCATCTTATTATTTTCTAATTATAAGATAAAAAAAGAAAACCCAATTAGATGGAAAAAATAGAGAATCTGTTGATGGATTTACTCGTCTCCGAGGTATTCATTTTTTTTTTTATAAAATACTTTGTTTTGACTGTATCGCACTATGTATGTATCCTTTGATAACCCAAGAAACCCTCTATTTTTACTTTTGTTTTCGGTCTAAATTGAAATGGAAGAATTCCAAAGACATATAGAACTAGATAGGTCTTGGCAATATCACTTTATCTATCCACTTATCTTTCAAGAATATATTTATACATTTGCATATGATCATGGTTTCAATAAATCCCTTTTATTGGAAAATACGAGTGACAAGAAATACAGTTTACTAATTGTAAAACGTTTAATTACTCGAATGTATCAACAGAATCATTTGACTCTTTCTGTTAATGATTCAAACCAAAATGAAATTTTTGGGTACAAACACAAAAAGAATTTGTATTCGCAAATGATACGAGAAGGGTTTGCAGTCATTGTGGAAATTCCATTTTTCCTACTATTAATATCTTCCTTAGAGGGAAAAAAAATAGTAAAATCTCAAAATTTGCGATCAATTCATTCAATATTTCCTTTTTTAGAGGACAAACTCTTACATCTAAATTATGTGTTAGATATATTAATACCTTACCCCGTCCATCTGGAAATCTTGGTTCAAACTCTTCGTTACTGGTTGAAAGATGCCTCCTCTTTGCATTTATTACGATTCTTTCTTTATGAGTATCGGAATTGGAATAGTCTTATTACTCCAAAAGAATTCATTTCCTCTTTGAAAAAAAGGAATCAAAGATTCTTTTTTTTCCTATATAATTTCCATGTATGGGAATACGAATCCCTTTTTGTTTATCTTTGTAACCAATCCTCTTATTTACGATCAACATCTTTTGGAGCCCTTCTTGAACGAATCCATTTCTACGGAAAAGTAAGATATCTAGTCAAAGTTTTTACCAAAGATTTTGAGGTTATCTTATGGTTGTTCAAAGAACCTTTTCCGCATTATGTTAGGTATCAAAAACAAATTCTTATGGCTTCAAAAGGGCCATCTTCTCTTCTGATGCATAAATGGAAATATTACCTTATTTCTTTTTGGCAATGTAATTTTTCTGTGTGGTCTCAACCACGAAGAATTTATAT